ATTCCAGTCCTCTTTCTTTTTTCCTATTCTTTTTCATATCAGGTTTTTTCTAACTTCTAATGAAAGGGCTTTTTCTTCGATTTTTCAATAAAGACGAATTTTGACTTCTTTTCTTTCTTCCTTATAATAGAAAAAAGTCACTAAACTTATCGAATTAACTTCTCATTGATGTATTGTTTCATCGAGATTCAATCCAAATCACGATGGTATTTTCTTGTTCCTGAATGGGTCTCTTTCATCTTTTTAGGTTTATGCTCTACTCCGGGTAAAGATCCGCCCGATTTGGATTTGCACATATAGGACAAATCTTCCCATCACCATTTCTTTTTGTTATGACTTTACAAATAACAAACAGGAATAATTTATGATACATGTAGTAATCATAGATATATCACCAATTGGGTTTTTTCTAAACGGAGCCTGGATACTTCATTTTCTTAGTCCAACCAAAGCCAACCATAAATTATTCTAATTGATAATAGTACTATAGAATCCCCCCAAACAATGCATCTAATTGCACTTCACGCTCCAATTTTTTGATGATTCAATTTCTCTTTCTTGGGCGAAACAGAGGATATCTCGATCGGGGGAGATAACGGGGAAATCCCATATGACCCAATATATCTGACAAGTCGCACTATACGTCAACCCAAGATGCATCTTCCTCTCCAGGACTTCGGAAAGGTACTTTTGGAACACCAATAGGCATGAATTGAAAGAAAAAAGAACTAAAATACTATATTTCACTTTGATGTGGAAACGTAACAATATGGTTTTATTGTCTTTATAATATTTTCTTTATCATATTTATTTTATCCATAGATTAGAAAAATTCAGAAAGAAAGACAAAATAAATAAAGGAAAATTTTTACGAATAGGGCCTTCTAATGATAACTAAGGATGGACACATTTACTCATAGAAAATGGTATCAACCCCCCATTGCGTATTGGTACTTATCGAGTATAGAATAAATCTGCTTCTCTTTGTTCCTACGAACAGAATTTTTCCATTATTACGAACAGAATAGAATAAATATTAACCTAACCCTTGTTAGGAAATAATCCACTGAACAAGGGAGGTCCATAGGATAGTCATAGTATAGTCTTTTCCAATGCAATAAAGTTACGTACTGTCTATTTTTCTTTGATAAAGGGGTATTTTCCATGGGTTTGCCTTGGTATCGTGTTCATACCGTTGTATTGAATGATCCCGGCCGGTTGCTTTCCGTTCATATAATGCATACAGCTCTGGTTGCTGGTTGGGCGGGCTCGATGGCTCTGTATGAATTAGCAGTTTTTGATCCTTCTGACCCTGTTCTTGATCCAATGTGGAGACAGGGTATGTTCGTTATACCCTTCATGACTCGTTTAGGAATAACCAATTCATGGGGAGGTTGGAGTATCACAGGAGGGACTGTAACGAATCCGGGGATTTGGAGTTACGAAGGTGTAGCTGGGGCACATATTGTGTTTTCTGGCTTATGCTTTTTGGCAGCTATCTGGCATTGGGTCTATTGGGATCTAGAAATATTTTGTGATGAACGGACAGGAAAACCTTCTTTGGATTTGCCCAAGATCTTTGGAATTCATTTATTTCTCTCCGGGGTGGCTTGCTTTGGTTTTGGTGCATTTCATGTAACAGGCTTGTACGGTCCTGGAATATGGGTGTCCGATCCTTATGGACTAACGGGAAAAGTACAACCTGTAAATCCGTCGTGGGGCGTGGAAGGTTTTGATCCTTTTGTTCCGGGAGGAATAGCTTCTCATCATATTGCAGCAGGTACATTGGGCATATTAGCAGGTCTATTCCATCTTAGCGTCCGACCACCACAACGTCTATACAAAGGATTGCGTATGGGAAATATTGAAACCGTACTCTCCAGTAGTATCGCGGCTGTCTTTTTTGCAGCTTTTGTTGTTGCTGGAACTATGTGGTATGGTTCAGCAACTACCCCCATTGAATTATTTGGTCCCACTCGTTATCAATGGGATCAGGGTTACTTCCAGCAAGAGATATATCGAAGAGTTAGCGCCGGGCTAGCAGAAAATCAAAGTTTCTCAGAAGCCTGGTCTAAAATTCCTGAAAAATTAGCTTTTTATGATTATATCGGCAATAATCCGGCAAAAGGAGGATTATTCAGGGCAGGCTCAATGGATAACGGAGATGGAATAGCGGTTGGGTGGTTAGGACACCCTATCTTTAGAGATAAAGAAGGGCGTGAGCTTTTTGTACGTCGTATGCCTACTTTTTTTGAAACATTTCCAGTTGTTTTGGTAGACGGCGACGGAATTGTTAGAGCTGATGTTCCTTTTAGAAGGGCAGAATCAAAGTATAGTGTTGAACAAGTAGGTGTAACCGTTGAGTTCTATGGCGGCGAACTCAATGGAGTCAGTTATAGTGATCCTGCTACTGTGAAAAAATATGCTAGACGCGCTCAATTGGGTGAAATTTTTGAATTAGATCGTGCGACTTTGAAATCCGATGGTGTTTTTCGTAGCA